TTTTATCATGACTTCTGCTCGTTGCATACCTTGATCCACTACCGTACGAATAGCATTTGATGCGGCAGTTTGGGCGGCAAAGGGTGTCCCTCTTCTCGTACCCTTGAATCCACAAGTACCGGCCGAGGACCAGGAAACTACCCGACCCCGTACATCTGTAACCGTGACAATGGTGTTATTGAAACTTGCTTGAATATGAATAACTCCCTTTGGGATTCTACGTGCAGTCTTACGTGAACCAATACGTACATTCCTACGTGAACCGGTTCTCGGTGTAGCTTTTGCCATATTGTATCATCTCATAACTATGAGTCAGAAATATATGGATATATCCATTTCAGGTCAAAAGAGATTCTTTATCTGTATTTGGTATATTGAGTTCGTTAGCAAGTCGGATTAGCCTTGTCTTTGTTTATGTCTCGGGTTGGAACAAATTATTCTAATGCGACCCCGCCTGCGGATTAGTCGACATTTTTCACAAATTTTACGAACGGAAGCTCTTATTTTCATATTTTTTATTCCTTATCTGAATTTTGAGTCTACTTTTCGGTAGAAAACAAGTTTCATAAAATTTTTCAGCCCGAGTTGTAGTGAAAAAAACCACCTAATCTTTCGAATCTTTGTTTCTAAGTCGATAAATTATACGTCCTCTGGTTGAATCGTAGCGGCTTACTTCAATTTTGACTTTATCTCCTGGCAGTATCCGTATAAAACTACGTCGGATCTTTCCTGAAACATAACCTAGAATCAGATCTTCATTATCTAACCGAACCCGGAACATGCCATTGGGGAGTGATTCAATAATTAAACCCTCATGAATCCATTTTTGTTCTTTCATTCCAGGTAAAGCCCTCCTGAAGTATCAACTAATGGAGAAGAAAGGATATTAGTTAACCGATCCTCTTTCTCTTTTTTACAAATAGGAATAGGTTCCGGATTCAATTTGGATATTAAAAGGATTACCATATATAACACAAAATTTCCCCACCGATTCCTTCTAGCCGAGCCTCCCGGTCTGTCATTATACCTCGAGAAGTAGAAAGAATTATAATTCCCATCCCACCTAAAATTCTAGGAATTCGTTGAGAGTTGAAATAGATTCGTAAACCCGGGCGACTAATACGTTTTAAATTTAAAATTTTTCTATAGGGTCTTTTCCTATTCCTTCTATGTCTCAGGGTTAAAACCAAAAAGCATTTGTTTTTTTCTCGATGTTTTCGTACGTTTTCGATAAAACCTTCTCGGAAAAGTATTTTAACAATATTTTCGGTAATATTAGTGGATGCTATGCGAACAACTCTTTTCCTATCCATATCAGCATTTCGTATGGCGGTTATTATCTCAGCAATAGTGTCTCTACCCATGATGAACTAAGATTATTGGTGTGGATATAATCAACATGTTTTTTGTTTTTATTGGTTTCGAAATATGAATTTTTCAAGGTGTATACGTGAGACACAATACTACGAATTAATTTCGTTCTTAATTGATTTCGGTCAATTAAATCTCAATTAAATCAAAGACGCCACGATCTTATTTTATAATACCTCAGGGGCTAATGAAACTATTTTAGTAAAATTTAATTGTCTTAATTCCCGGGGAATTGCACCAAAAATTCGAGTTCCCTTTGGATTTCCTTCTTGATCAATTACAACTGCAGCATTGTCGTCATATCGTATTATCATACCGCTATCACGTTTAAGTTCTTTACAGGTACGAACAATTACAGCTCTGACTACTTCGGATTTTTCTAGGGGCATATTTGGTACTGCTTCTTTGATCACAGCAACAATAATGTCGCCAATATGGGCATATCTACGATTACTAGCTCCTATGATTCGAATACACATCAATTCTCGAGCCCCGCTGTTATCCGCTACATTCAAATGGGTCTGGGGTTGAATCATATCAATTTTTTGGTCTATTCACAAGATGAAGAAAATAAAAGAGATAGAGATATTGTTTGTCAAAAAAAGAAACTCGCAATTTTGTTTCATTCCTAAAACTCATTTCTGTTGGTTCGATGTTTTTAGACCGAAATAATAAATTGAGTTCGTATAGGCATTTTGGATGCTGCTATTAAAATAGCCCTTCTAGCGATATTTTCACTTACTCCACCCATTTCATATAATATTCGCCCAGGTTTAACAACAGTTACCCAATATTCAGGGGATCCTTTCCCCGAACCCATACGTGTTTCAGCAGGTCTTACTGTAACTGGTTTGTCGGGAAATAGACGGACCCATATTTTTCCACCACGGCGTGCATTTCGTGTCATTGCTCGTCGACCCGCTTCGATTTGTCTAGATGTTATCCAAGCGGGTTCAAGTGCCTGAAGAGCATATTTCCCGAAACAAATATGATTACCTCGATAAGAAATTCCCTTCATTCTTCCTCTATGTTGTTTACGGAATCTAGTTCTTTTGGGGTTATAGTTGATAGTTGTTTCGGAATTCCATCTCTACTACAGAACTGGACATGAGAGTTTCTTCTCATTCAG